GCTCTAAAGTTGAAAATATCATAAAAATTATTATTATTAAAAGGGGGTCCCGCAATTATAGGAATTGAAATCGGGGATTGAATTCATTATAGGGCTTACTCTTTTAGAAGATGCCATGCCGCCACTCGGACTCGAACCGAGATGCTCTAGCACTGCTTCCTAAGAGCAGCGTGTCTACCTATTTCACCATAGCGGCTTATTCGAAATCATAATAACCTATTTTTATTCAATCGTCGAGATTGAAGGAGTTAATTAAATGCAATATTTTTTTAGGAAACCATTAAATTGATGAATAAAAACTTGTTTAAGAATTAGGGATTTAAACGTTTTCGTTAATAATATTTATTATCTTTTTATTTATTATTTTAGAATGTCAATTTTATTTAACTGAACTAAAAGTGTAGTTTTTCGTAAGTTATTAATTTATGTTTTCCTAAAACAAAAATGTTACGGTTGGAACTAGATTATTTTGACTTCAATCCATAGATAGAACTAAAAACAATGTTCTGTCTCGTTTGCATTTTTTAATGATTCATTTATTTTATCATTTATTAATCTAAAATAAAAAAAGAATTTTATCGATAAAATATAATTTTTATATAACACAATTTCAGCGATACACTCAAGGGGTTTTTGTAAATATTTGCATAGTTAGTTTTATATGAATTTTTAGGGTTTTTCGTTGTGTAGAGAATTTGTGTTAAGATTTAGCAACCCAATTAAGTTAGGTATTAGTATGGGTGTATCAATTATATAACAATATTTTATATTTCTATCGAAATTGTACCGTACTTCAAAAAATACTTTATAAATTTTTAAATTAATATATATTATATCTTTGATATATATTATATTTTGATCGATCTTCCAATCGAACCATAGGATCTAAAACAGATCACTCAAAATTGGCACATTCGTCATATAACTACCTAAAAATGTAAAAGGGGATTTTATTAATTAAATTGGGTTAAAGAGTTTATATAGTGATAATAATTTAGAAAAATAATGATTTAGAAGATTATAAAACATATTTAAAACTAAATCAATTAGTTTCAACGAACCCTTCTTTTAATATATAATATAATATTAATATATAATTATAATATATATTATAAAATAAATTTATTTTTATTATTGAGTCAAGTCGATGGGGAAAGTGAGAATCCCCATCCTGAAAATTATAAAATATACTAAAACGAAAGGTGAACCCTTGTGCTTGCATTTATCCTTTTTTCAAACAAAAAAGTACCATTAATTTTTCGAATTAAGTAGACAACAGAATTCTTATCTATATCAGAAATGAAAGAAAAAAGACACCTTCTAAATTAAAACATTATGAAACTAATTATTTTTATTTATTATTTTATATAAATATAAATTTATATTATTTTACTATTATGATGTTAATTAAAATTCTTATAACTTATAAATCTTATAAAAAAATTAGAAACAAAATTAGATTACTTTTATAATTAGACCGATTCAGATTTTTTATTGTATTGTTTGATTACTATTATTTATTTGTTACACAAAAAAAACTTTTAGAACTCCCGGTAGAAAGAGATTTCGCTAACGAAAAAGCTTTCAATGCTGCCCGATATCCCTTCCTTTTCCAAATATTTTTACGAATCCGTTTTTTTGAAATAGAGGTGCGTTTTTTTGGAACTGCCATTAAAAAATTATAATAGGTTCTTCGGTTGGATGTGAAAGACATCTATTGTTCAAAATAAATTTTTCTTTACTGTTCTCTATCTATTTATTCTCTAAATTATACTCCCTTCATAAAAAAGGGGGGTGTGTAAAAATCGCATAAAATATTACTAACAACAATCCCCTATGCCAAATAGAATAGAATTGATTGAAGTTTATAAAATACAATACAAACAAAAAAGAAAAGATTGTGCGTTTAGTTTTCTTTCTATTTTCGTCGTGTTACATTTATACATGTAATAAAATACATCAAAAGTTTAATAACCCAATCCCTCTATCGCTTAATTAAAAAACTTAAATAATTTTCTATTATATTAATTTTAATTAATTTAATTGGTCAAACTCGAAGAAAAAGTACACCCAACTTTAATTATCAAATTCGAGTGGGACTAGTAGTTAATCTGTTAAAAGATACAAAATATATAATTTTTTATTATTAAAGGCATTTTATTTGCCCTTTTTTTTTTTTTTACATAAAATAAAGTGTTGGATATCATAGCATTTCCTACAAATAGCTTTTATTGTAATGGAAGACAATCAATTAGTTACAAAACAAATTGTTTAATGATTCTGAATAACCGAATTACAATTACAATAAATAGTTTTTATGGGTCAAGTTATGCGCTTTATGATTCATACCAAACACTGTTTTTGGTGTAATTATTTATCCTCGCTCTATAGATATAAAAGATATAAATAAATTATTTTAATACGTAATAATTAGAATGCAAATTTTATTTAAGTTTTATTTTATATATCTTAATTTTTTTTTTATTAACTGACCCCTTTC